ACTTATATTATACTTAATATATATATAATATACCCTTTTTCTTTTTTTTTTTCTTTTTTCGTTAACCTCTAGGCAAGAAAGAACAGAACATAATAAGGCGTCCTCCGATTGTTTCATAGAGACAATAAAGAGACGTTAAGGTTAAGGATTAGATCAAAATAAAATGGAAAAGAAATAGGGTAGGGGCTAGGTAGTGATCTACCTTATCTTCTATTTTTTTAGACTTACTTAATGAATGTCAACAAAATAAAGAATCTCTTTTTCTTATTTCTAGATATTATATTAATTTAATACTATTTCTTTGATACTTCCAAGGGAAGGGGGTCTCCGCATTTTTTGCTTGTGCTTAATCTTTTCTGATTATACTAGACCCCTTCCTTATAAGTTATAGTTAAATTTATTGGATTGTTTCATCAACGATCTTAGGTCAGAATTTTTGACTCTGCGCCAGTGATTCCACTATTATTTATTAGTGAACAATAATTAAAGAATTCCGTCATAGAGATAGGGGACATAATTCACATGGATATAGTAAATCTCGCTTGGGCTGCTTTAATGGTAGTCTTTACATTTTCCCTTTCACTCGTAGTATGGGGAAGAAGTGGACTCTAGAAGTATTACTAATTGTAATTGAGTTTAGGAATTAAACTTTATCCATTTTTTTTTTTATAAATCGTTCAGTTCTGAAAAGCTTTTTTTAGTTGAAATTTCACTATTTCAACACTATTTCAATTTAAAATTCTATTTTTAAATTGAAATAGAACTAAAAAAATATCTGCATTTCAAAATTTTCTTGGGTTTTAGTGTAGTAATATAGTTTATGAATAATATATATGAAGAATACTCTTTCAATCAAACAAATATTTCAATTATTTCCGTGTTTGTATTTCGAAAGTAAAAAGAATAAAAAAGAAATAAAAAATTGATCAAGAATTCAGTTGGAATAAATTGACTACCATTTTTATTTCTTTTTTATTATTCAAAGAGAAAATAGTTCTGTTATTATATTACGTAGATACACATTTTCTATCGGAAACAACACAGACATAGTAGTTCTCTAACGAGATACTACTACACAGACTAAAATAGTGTCTTGGGCGAGTCACATATTGCGCACTTCCCGTTTGTTTTAATATTTTGCCAATTTTATTTATGTTGTATTTGTTTAATTGAACTAACTGTTCAAACGTTAAAAGAGGTTTACTAATCCTTTTTTTCTTTTATTATATATTATACCCATCAAAGAGGACCTTGATTCTTTTGATCAGGATTCCTATTGAAAATAATCAGCAATACAGGAATTAGATTAGATTCGTACAGTCGTTTTTCTATTATTGCAAATTGATTGAAATCAACACAAATTAAATACAAGACAGATGGATAAATAAAGCAAAGAAATAGGATTGGGGGGCGCTATATACATATTATCCATTACATATTATATATACCATACCAATATATAGAAATATGAGGATACTGTTGTAGATTGATCTCTTCTCTATTAAATTAACCCGGATTACAATACACCTTATATACACTACAAATATACACTACAATAACAACAGTAGATAGTATGGTCGAAAGATTCGGATATTTCTTTCTACCATACTATCGTATTTCATAGAATACAGCGAATTCTAGTCTGCCTAGTTCATTTAAGACGCGAAATTTGAATCCCTTTCTTCTCCATCAATTTTTTGATAAGAACTAAAAAGTCAAGTTTAATTCAAATCAATCACCTTGGCTGACTGTTTTTACGTATATTATAAGTAAAAAGGCGGTAGGAACTAGAATAAACAGTGCAGTAGCAATAAATGCGAGAATATTTACTTCCATAATCTCATTGTTTCGTTTTTCTTTAATTTGCAATAACTCGGGAGTTAATCCCATAGAGATAATAAATCTTTCGCTTGTAAATTCAACGGGATGAATTCCATCTCGATGATATCGAATCGGATCAATATCATGAATAACAATATCTGTACTATCAAATCAACTCATGGTCAAGAATTGAATAGTATAACATAGGAAAATCTTTTATCCATACCGAACTCAAAATTTTATTCCTGATCCAACCAATAATTCCTTTATTTATCATTCTTTTTTATTCTTTCTTTTATCTTTTATATAACCTACTGCCTGCCCTCTTTGTCCAACCATCTGATGAAGTATCATTGAACCGCCCTTACACTTACTACTGATTCTAAACACTCCTCAATAAACAATAGAATCTAAATAAAAAAAAAACAATAAATTAAATAAAAATTTAAATAAAAAAAAAAACAATAAATTAAATAAAAATTTAAATAAAAATAAAGAAGAGGGATTTCCGTTGGGAATGAAATTCCAGTTACTTTTACATAGAAAATTGTACAAAAAAAATATTTCACAAAAAATCGAGAGCGGAGTTGATATATTTTTTTATTGGATCCGTCGGGACTGACGGGGCTCGAACCCGCAGCTTCCGCCTTGACAGGGCGGTGCTCTGACCAATTGAACT